GCTAGCATAGCTTAACTAAAGCATAACACTGAAGATGTTAAGATGGGCCCTAGAAAGCCCTGCAAGCACAAAGGCTTGGTCCTGACTTTATTATCAACTTTAGCCAAACTTACACATGCAAGTATCCGCACCCCTGTGAGAATGCCCTACAGTTCCCCGCCCGGGAACAAGGAGCTGGTATCAGGCACATCCTATTGAGCCCACGACACCTTGCTTAGCCACACCCTCAAGGGAACTCAGCAGTGATAGACATTAAGCCATAAGTGAAAACTTGACTTAGTTAAAGCTAAGAGGGCCGGTAAAACTCGTGCCAGCCACCGCGGTTATACGAGAGGCCCAAGTTGACAAACACCGGCGTAAAGCGTGGTTAAGTAAAAACTTACACTAAAGCCAAACATCTTCCAGGCTGTTATACGCAACCGAAGACAGGAAGTTCAACCACGAAAGTGGCTTTATCTAGTCTGAACCCACGAAAGCTAAGGAACAAACTGGGATTAGATACCCCACTATGCCTAGCCCTAAACATTGATAGTACTATACACCCACTATCCGCCCGGGAACTACGAGCAATAGCTTAAAACCCAAAGGACTTGGCGGTGCTTTAGATCCACCTAGAGGAGCCTGTTCTAGAACCGATAACCCCCGTTCAACCTCACCCTTCCTTGTTTAACCCGCCTATATACCGCCGTCGTCAGCTTACCCTGTGAGGGACTAATAGTAAGCAAAACTGGTACAGCCTAAAACGTCAGGTCGAGGTGTAGCGTATGGAGGGGGAAGAAATGGGCTACATTCGCTATTACAGCGAACACGAATGATGCACTGAAACGTTCATCTGAAGGAGGATTTAGCAGTAAGCAGGAAATAGAGCGTCCAGCTGAAATTGGCCCTGAAGCGCGCACACACCGCCCGTCACTCTCCCCAAAGACGCAAATCAATTAACTAAAACCTAATAATTAAAAAGGGGAGGCAAGTCGTAACATGGTAAGCGTACCGGAAGGTGCGCTTGGTAAAATCAGAGCGTAGCTAAGATAGAAAAGCATCTCCCTTACACTGAGAAGTCACCCGTGCAAGTCGGATCGCCCTGATGCCCAACAGCTAGCCCACCTAAACAATTTCAACAAACCCTTGTTAATAACCCCTAAATACCCTAGTATTTAAATTAAACAAACCATTTTTCCCCCTTAGTATAGGCGATAGAAAAGGGACTACGGCGCAATAGAGAAAGTACCGCAAGGGAACGCTGAAAGAGAAATGAAATAACCCAGTAAAGCCCAAAAAAGCAGAGATTCAACCTCGTACCTTTTGCATCATGATTTAGCGAGTGTACCCCAAGCAAAGAGCACTTTAGTTTGACGTCCCGAAACTACGTGAGCTACTCCAAGACAGCCTATTAATAGGGCACACCCGTCTCTGTTGCAAAAGAGTGGGGAGAGCTTTGAGTAGAGGTGACAAACCTACCGAACCTAGTTATAGCTGGTTGTCCAAGAAATGAATAGAAGTTCAGCCTCTTGGCTTCTCTTTTCACCCTAGTTTAACCCCTATTGATGCATTAAAGAAACCGAGAGAGTTAGTCAAAGGGGGTACAGCCCCTTTGAATCAAGACACAACTTTATCAGGAGGGTAAAGATCATAATAATTAAAGCTAAATATTTTGGTGGGCCTAAAAGCAGCCATCCCCTTAGAAAGCGTTAAAGCTCAGATATATTACTAAACCCTTCTTATCCTGATCACCCAATCTTACCCCCCTAGTCGTACTGGACCGTCCCATGCCCCCATGGGAGTGACTATGCTAATATGAGTAATAAGAGAGCCTCAGGCTCTCTCCCTGCACACGTGTACATCGGAACGGACACCCCACCGACACTTAACGGCCCCAAACAAAGAGGGCACTGGATAATAGACCAAACAACTAGAAAAATATCCAAGAACAAACCGTTAACCCCACACAGGTGTGCCCCTAAGGAAAGACTAAAAGAAAGAGAAGGAACTCGGCAAACACACTAAGCCTCGCCTGTTTACCAAAAACATCGCCTCTTGCAAAACTCAAAAATAAGAGGTCCCGCCTGCCCTGTGACTATTTGTTTAACGGCCGCGGTATTTTGACCGTGCGAAGGTAGCGCAATCACTTGTCTTTTAAATGGAGACCCGTATGAATGGCATAACGAGGGCTTAACTGTCTCCTCTTTCAAGTCAATGAAATTGATCTCCCCGTGCAGAAGCGGGGATATAAACATAAGACGAGAAGACCCTATGGAGCTTTAGACACCAAGGTAGCCCACGTTAAAGACCCTAAACAAAGGACTAAACCAAGTGAGCCCTGCCCTAATGTCTTTGGTTGGGGCGACCGCGGGGAAATAAAGAACCCCCACGTGGAACGGGAATACTCTTCCTACAACTAAGAGCTACAGCTCTAGTAAACAGAACTTCTGACCAACAAGATCCGGCAGTGCCGATCAACGGACCGAGTTACCCTAGGGATAACAGCGCAATCCTCTTTTAGAGCCCATATCGACAAGGGGGTTTACGACCTCGATGTTGGATCAGGACATCCTAATGGTGCAGCCGCTATTAAGGGTTCGTTTGTTCAACGATTAAAGTCCTACGTGATCTGAGTTCAGACCGGAGTAATCCAGGTCAGTTTCTATCTATGCTATGCTCTTTTCTAGTACGAAAGGACCGAAAAGAAGAGGCCCATGCCAAAGGCACGCCTTCCCCCCACCTAATGAAGTCAACTAAAGTAGGCGAAAGGGCATACCCCCCTGCCTAAGAAAAAGGCATGTTAAGGTGGCAGAGCCCGGTAATTGCAAAAGACCTAAGCCCTTTCTACAGAGGTTCAAGTCCTCTCCTTAACTATGATATCCACACTCATTACACACATTATTAACCCCCTCACCTTTATTGTACCCATTCTTCTAGCCGTCGCTTTTCTTACCCTCCTTGAACGAAAAGTGCTTGGATACATGCAACTGCGAAAAGGCCCCAATGTTGTTGGGCCTTACGGACTCCTTCAACCTATCGCTGACGGCCTTAAACTCTTCACTAAAGAGCCCGTTCGCCCTTCTACATCCTCCCCCGTACTCTTTCTCCTTGCACCTATTCTGGCCCTCACCCTCGCTCTTACTCTTTGAGCCCCTATGCCCCTCCCGTACCCTGTCATCGACCTTAACTTAGGAATTTTATTTATCCTTGCCCTATCCAGCCTCGCAGTTTACTCAATTTTGGGCTCAGGTTGGGCTTCCAATTCAAAATATGCCCTCATCGGAGCTTTACGAGCAGTAGCCCAGACTATCTCTTATGAAGTTAGCCTAGGCTTAATTTTACTAAATATCATTATCTTTACTGGGGGTTTTACCTTACAAACATTTAACGTTGCCCAAGAAAGTGTTTGGTTGATTCTACCCGCTTGACCCCTCGCCGCCATATGATACATCTCAACCCTCGCTGAGACAAACCGGGCCCCCTTTGACCTCACAGAAGGGGAATCTGAGCTAGTATCCGGCTTTAATGTAGAATACGCAGGAGGCCCTTTCGCCCTGTTTTTCCTCGCAGAATACGCAAACATCTTACTAATAAATACCCTTTCAGCCACCCTCTTCTTAGGGGCCTCCCACATCCCTGCAATCCCTGAACTTACAGCTATTAACCTTATAACTAAAGCAGCCCTTCTATCAGTACTATTCCTATGAGTCCGAGCCTCATACCCTCGTTTTCGATACGACCAGCTCATGCATTTAATTTGAAAAAATTTCCTACCCCTTACCCTTGCCTTGGTTATTTGACACCTCGCCCTTCCCATTGCTTTTGCTGGGCTGCCCCCGCAACTATAGCCCTGGAGTTGTGCCTGAAATAAAGGGCCACTTTGATAGAGTGACTTATGGGGGTTAAAGTCCCCTCAACTCCTTAGAAAGAAGGGGTTCGAACCCTACCTAAAGAGATCAAAACTCTTAGTGCTTCCACTACACCACTTCCTAGTAAGGTCAGCTAATTAAGCTCTTGGGCCCATACCCCAAATATGTTGGTTAAACTCCTTCCTTTGCTAATGAACCCCTACATCTTGTCCACCCTCCTCTTTGGTTTAGGACTAGGAACCACCATCACATTCGCTAGCTCCCACTGACTGCTCGCCTGAATAGGCCTTGAAATAAATACCCTTGCCATTATTCCTCTAATAGCACAACATCACCACCCACGAGCAGTTGAAGCTACCACCAAATATTTCCTCACACAAGCCACTGGGGCCGCAATGCTCTTGTTTGCAAGCACTACTAACGCTTGACTAACAGGACAATGGGACATTCAACAAATGTCTCATCCCCTCCCTATTACGCTGATTACTCTTGCCCTCGCATTAAAAGTGGGCCTCGCCCCCCTTCACTCCTGACTCCCCGAAGTCCTACAAGGGCTAGACCTTACTACAGGCCTTATTCTCTCTACTTGACAAAAATTAGCACCCTTTGCTCTGCTTCTTCAAATCCAACCCGCTAACTCAACACTCCTAATTGCACTAGGGCTTGCATCAACCCTTGTAGGAGGCTGAGGCGGCTTAAATCAAACGCAGCTACGCAAAATCCTGGCTTACTCTTCCATCGCCCACCTTGGATGAATAGTGTTAGTCATACAATTCTCCCCCTCTTTAACTATTCTTACCCTTCTTACATATCTAATTATGACCTTTACAACCTTCCTTGTATTTAAACTCAACAGCTCCACCAATATCAATGCCCTTGCCACCTCCTGAGCTAAAGCCCCCGCCCTTACATCTTTAACCCCACTAGTTCTACTATCTCTTGGAGGCCTCCCCCCACTTACAGGCTTTATACCAAAATGACTCATCCTTCAAGAACTCACTAAACAAGACCTAGCCGCTACCGCTACACTAGCAGCATTAACCGCACTCCTCAGCCTTTACTTTTATTTACGCCTCTCCTACGCCATAGCCCTCACTATATCCCCTAATAACACTGCTGGCACAACCCCCTGACGTCTCCCCTCCCTACAAACCACTATACCCCTTGCTGTTTCAACTACGGCCACACTACTCTTGCTCCCACTTACCCCCGCCGCAGTTGCACTCTTAGCACTCTAAGAGACTTAGGCTAATACAAGACCAAGGGCCTTCAAAGCCCTAAGTGAGGGTGAGAATCCCCCAGTCCCTGATAAGACTTGCGGGATACTAACCCACATCTCCTGCATGCAAAACAGATACTTTAATTAAGCTAAAGCCTTTCTAGGTGGGTAGGCCTCGATCCTACAAACTCTTAGTTAACAGCTAAGCGCTCAAACCAGCGAGCATCTACCTACCTTTCCCTCGCCTGTCTTACGCGAAAAGGCGAGGGAAAGCCCCAGCAGGTGTTAGCCTGCCTCTTAAGATTTGCAATCTTATATGTTGAACACCTTGGGGCTTGGTAAGAAGAGGACTTAAACCTCTGTCTATGGGGCTACAATCCACCGCTTAAAACTCAGCCATCCTACCTGTGGCCATCACACGATGATTCTTCTCGACCAATCACAAAGACATTGGCACCCTATATCTAGTATTTGGTGCCTGAGCCGGAATAGTAGGCACAGCTCTGAGCCTCCTAATTCGAGCAGAACTAAGCCAACCCGGCGCCCTTTTAGGGGACGACCAGATTTATAATGTAATTGTTACCGCTCACGCCTTCGTAATAATCTTCTTTATAGTAATACCAATCATAATTGGGGGTTTCGGAAACTGACTCATTCCCCTAATGATCGGGGCCCCTGATATGGCCTTTCCCCGAATAAACAACATGAGCTTTTGGCTCCTCCCTCCCTCTTTTCTACTTCTCTTGGCCTCTTCGGGGGTCGAAGCAGGGGCAGGAACCGGGTGAACAGTCTACCCTCCCCTTGCTGGAAACCTAGCCCACGCGGGAGCCTCTGTTGACCTCACAATCTTTTCTTTACATCTGGCAGGAATCTCCTCAATTCTCGGAGCAATCAATTTTATTACAACCATCATCAACATAAAACCCCCAGCTATTTCCCAATACCAGACCCCCCTATTCGTATGATCTGTTCTCATTACAGCAGTCTTACTCCTTCTTTCTCTCCCCGTCCTTGCCGCCGGCATCACAATACTTTTAACAGACCGAAACCTTAACACCACCTTTTTTGATCCAGCAGGAGGTGGAGATCCCATCCTTTACCAACATCTCTTTTGATTCTTTGGACATCCTGAAGTATATATCCTCATTCTTCCTGGCTTCGGAATAGTCTCCCATATTGTAGCCTACTACTCAGGGAAAAAAGAACCTTTTGGGTATATGGGCATGGTCTGAGCTATGATGGCCATCGGCCTTCTAGGATTCATCGTTTGAGCCCACCATATGTTTACAGTGGGCATGGACGTAGACACACGCGCTTACTTTACATCTGCTACAATAATTATTGCCATCCCCACAGGCGTTAAAGTTTTTAGCTGGCTCGCCACTCTCCACGGGGGCTCTATCAAATGAGAAACCCCTCTATTATGGGCCCTTGGTTTTATTTTCCTCTTTACAGTTGGAGGACTAACAGGTATCGTTCTTGCCAACTCCTCCCTTGATATTGTCCTGCATGATACTTACTATGTAGTTGCCCACTTCCACTACGTCCTCTCCATAGGAGCCGTATTCGCCATTGTTGCCGGCTTTGTCCACTGATTCCCCCTCTTCTCAGGATACACCCTCCACAGCACTTGAACAAAAATCCACTTCGGAGTAATGTTCCTTGGTGTTAATCTTACCTTCTTCCCCCAACACTTCCTAGGACTGGCTGGAATGCCCCGACGGTACTCAGACTACCCAGATGCCTACACCCTATGAAATACCGTCTCCTCAATTGGGTCACTAATCTCCCTAGTGGCAGTAATCATGTTCCTATTTATTATTTGAGAAGCATTCGCTGCTAAACGTGAAGTCCTAGCAGTAGAACTCACAACAACCAATGTAGAATGACTACACGGCTGCCCTCCCCCTTATCACACATTCGAGGAGCCTGCATTTGTTCTAGTTCAATCAAACTAACGAGAAAGGGAGGAGTCGAACCCCCATGGGCTGGTTTCAAGCCAGCCACATAACCGCTCTGTCACTTTCTTCATAAGACACTAGTAAAATAGTATATTACACCGCCTTGTCAAGGCAGAATTGTGGGTTAGACCCCCGCGTGTCTTAATCTTTTAATGGCCCATCCCTCCCAACTAGGATTTCAAGATGCAGCTTCACCTGTTATAGAAGAACTTCTTCATTTTCACGATCACGCCTTAATAATCGTCTTTCTAATCAGCACTTTAGTACTTTACATTATTGTGGCTATAGTCTCCACAAAGTTAACCAACAAGTATATCCTCGACTCCCAAGAAATTGAAATTATCTGAACAGTACTCCCAGCAATTATTCTTATCCTCATCGCCCTTCCCTCCCTACGCATTCTTTACCTTATAGATGAGATCAACAGCCCCCTCCTCACTATTAAAGCTGTGGGCCATCAATGATACTGAAGCTATGAATACACAGACTACGAAGACCTTGGATTTGATGCTTACATAATCCCCACACAAGATTTAAACCCCGGCCAGTTCCGACTCTTAGAAGCTGATCACCGAATAGTTATCCCCGTAGAATCCCCCATCCGAGTCTTAGTCTCTGCTGACGATGTTCTCCACTCATGAGCAGTCCCCGCCCTCGGGATCAAAATAGACGCAGTTCCAGGGCGCCTCAACCAAACAGCCTTTATCGCATCCCGCCCCGGTATCTTTTATGGCCAATGCTCTGAGATCTGCGGAGCAAATCACAGCTTTATGCCCATCGTAGTTGAAGCAGTCCCCCTAGAACACTTTGAAAATTGGTCATCACGAATACTTGAAGACGCCTCGCTAAGAAGCTAAACAGGGAACAGCGTTAGCCTTTTAAGCTAAAGATTGGTGACTCCCAACCACCCTTAGCGACATGCCTCAACTCAATCCCGCGCCTTGATTTGCAATCCTAGTCTTCTCATGACTAATTTTCCTCGCCATTATTCCCCCAAAAGTGATGGCTCACACTTTCCCAAATGAACCAACGCTCCAAAGCGCTGAAAAACCCAAAACAGAATCCTGAACCTGACCATGACAGTAAGCCTCTTCGACCAGTTTATAAGCCCCTCCCTTCTAGGAATCCCTCTAATCGCCCTCGCTATTACCCTTCCCTGAATTATGTACCCCGCCCCCACAACCCGCTGACTTAATAGCCGCTTCCTGGCTCTTCAAGGGTGGTTCATTAATCGCTTTACTCAACAACTCCTTCTTCCCTTAAGTCTAGGGGGACACAAGTGGGCTGCACTCCTAACCTCTCTAATGATCTTTCTTATTACCATAAATATGCTAGGCCTACTCCCTTACACTTTTACCCCTACCACACAGCTCTCCCTAAACCTAGGTCTTGCAACTCCCCTGTGGCTAGCCACAGTAATTATTGGTATACGAAATCAACCAACGCACGCCTTAGGACACCTCCTCCCAGAAGGGACCCCTGGCCCTCTCATCCCCGTCCTTATTGTTATCGAAACAATTAGTCTCTTCATCCGCCCTCTCGCACTAGGAGTTCGACTCACCGCCAACCTAACCGCTGGCCACCTTCTGATTCAACTCATCTCAACCGCCGCCTTCGTTCTTCTCTCTTCAATGCCAGTTGTAGCTCTACTAACATCCACAGTTCTTGTTCTCCTAACCCTCCTAGAAGTTGCTGTTGCTATAATCCAAGCCTATGTATTTGTCCTCCTCCTAACCCTTTATCTTCAAGAAAACGTCTAATGGCCCATCAAGCACACGCATACCACATAGTTGACCCCAGCCCTTGACCTCTAACAGGGGCGATCGCTGCCCTATTAATAACATCAGGTCTTGCAACCTGATTCCACTTCCAATCCACAACCCTTATAACACTCGGAACAGTTCTCCTTCTACTTACCATATTTCAATGGTGACGAGATATCGTACGAGAAGGCACCTTCCAAGGCCATCATACACCTCCCGTCCAAAAAGGGCTCCGCTACGGAATAATTCTTTTTATCACCTCTGAAGTCTTCTTCTTTTTAGGCTTCTTCTGAGCCTTTTATCATGCAAGCCTTGCACCCACCCCAGAACTAGGGGGCTGCTGACCTCCTTCAGGCATTACTACCTTAGACCCCTTTGAAGTCCCCCTGCTTAACACAGCCGTTCTTCTTGCCTCCGGAGTAACTGTTACCTGAGCCCACCACAGCATCATGGAAGGTGAACGGAAACAAGCAGTGCAGTCCTTGGCCCTAACCATTCTCCTTGGCTTCTACTTTACATTTCTTCAAGGCCTGGAATACTATGAAGCCCCCTTCACAATCGCAGATGGCGTATACGGCTCTACCTTTTTTGTAGCTACTGGCTTCCACGGACTCCATGTAATTATTGGCTCCACATTCTTAGCCGTCTGTTTAATTCGTCAGATCCTACACCATTTTACATCCGAACACCACTTCGGATTCGAAGCAGCCGCCTGATACTGACATTTCGTAGACGTCGTATGACTATTCCTCTATATCTCAATCTACTGATGAGGATCTTAATTTTTCTAGTACTAAATGTCAGTATAAGTGACTTCCAATCACCCGGTCTTGGTTAAAGCCCAAGGAAAAATAATGAACCTAGTTACAACTGTGATTTCCATCACTGCCCTTCTTTCCGTCATCCTGGCCATTGTATCTTTTTGACTCCCTCAAATAACCCCAGACCACGAAAAACTCTCCCCCTACGAATGTGGTTTTGACCCAGTAGGCTCTGCCCGCCTACCTTTTTCCCTCCGATTCTTTTTAGTCGCTATCCTTTTTTTACTCTTCGATTTAGAAATTGCCCTCCTTCTCCCCCTGCCTTGAGGAGACCAACTAACAGCACCCCTGATCACTTTCCTCTGAGCTACAGCTGTTCTAACCCTTCTCACCTTAGGCCTAATCTATGAATGACTCCAAGGGGGCCTAGAATGAGCCGAATAGGCAATTAGTTTAAGAAAAACCTTTGATTTCGGCTCAAAAACTTGTGGTTAAAGTCCATAACTGTCTAATGACCCCCGTTCACTTTGCCTTTTCATCGGCTTTCATATTAGGATTAACCGGCCTAGCCTTCCATCGAACCCACCTGCTTTCCGCCCTTCTATGTTTAGAGGGAATAATGCTGGCTCTATTCATTGCCCTCTCTCTTTGAACCCTACAACTAGGATCAACAAACTTCTCCGCAGCCCCAATACTTCTACTAGCATTTTCAGCTTGCGAAGCAAGCGCCGGGCTCGCCCTACTGGTAGCTACTGCACGCACTCATGGCACCGACCGACTTCAAAGCCTAAACCTCCTACAATGCTAAAAATTCTAATTCCTACCCTCATGCTCATCCCCACCGCTTGAATGGCCCGCCCCAAATGACTGTGGCCCACAACTCTAATGCATAGCCTCTTAATTGCCCTAGTTAGCCTCTCCTGACTCACCAACATGGCAGAAACTGGCTGGTCTACTCTAAATTTCTACATGGCCACAGACCCCTTATCCACCCCTCTTTTAGTACTAACCTGTTGATTACTACCCTTGATGATTCTAGCAAGCCAAAATCACACAGCATCTGAACCTCTCAACCGACAACGAACCTATTTGACCCTTCTTACTTCTTTACAAATTTTTCTTATTATAGCCTTTGGGGCCACCGAAATTATTATGTTTTATGTTATATTTGAAGCCACCCTTATCCCCACTCTTATTCTTATTACCCGTTGAGGGAACCAAACCGAACGCCTAAATGCCGGTGTTTACTTTCTCTTTTATACCCTTGCCGGGTCCCTCCCTCTTCTTGTTGCCCTTCTCCTCCTCCAGAATAGCACTGGCACTCTCTCCCTCCTAACAATCCAATACTCAGACCCTGTTGAACTCTCTTCTTACGCACACAAACTATGGTGAGCTGGCTGCCTCCTCGCATTTCTAGTAAAAATGCCTCTATATGGCGTCCACCTCTGACTCCCAAAAGCACACGTTGAAGCTCCCGTTGCAGGCTCCATAATTCTGGCTGCCGTACTACTCAAACTAGGAGGCTACGGCATAATACGAATGGTGGTTATACTTGAGCCCTTAACTAAAGAATTAAGCTACCCCTTTATTGTCTTTGCCCTATGGGGTGTAATTATAACCGGCTCCATCTGCCTACGCCAAACAGATTTAAAATCTCTTATTGCCTACTCCTCTGTAAGCCATATGGGCCTGGTTGTAGGAGGTATTCTTATTCAAACCCCTTGAGGCTTCTCCGGTGCCCTTATCCTCATGATCGCCCACGGACTAGCATCCTCCGCACTTTTCTGTCTTGCTAACACAAGCTATGAACGAACACATAGCCGAACCATACTATTAGCCCGAGGGCTCCAAATAGTTCTGCCCCTTATAACAGCCTGATGATTTATTGCAAGCCTTGCAAATCTGGCCCTTCCTCCCCTGCCTAATCTAATAGGTGAACTAATAATTATTACTTCTTTATTCAACTGATCATGATGAACTATTATTTTGACCGGGGCCGGCACACTTATCACTGCAAGTTACTCCCTTTACATATTTCTCATAACCCAACGGGGGCCACTTCCAGCACATATTATTGCCTTAGACCCTTCCCACACACGAGAACATCTACTCATCGCCCTTCACCTCCTACCCCTAATCCTGCTCATCCTTAAACCTGAGCTAATTTGAGGATGGGCCTCCTGTAGATATAGTTTAACCAAAATATTAGATTGTGATTCCAAAGACAGGGGTTAGAGTCCCCTTATCCACCGAGAGAGGCTCGCCAGCAACGAAGACTGCTAATCTCCGCGACCTTGGTTGGACCCCAGGGCTCACTCGGACAGCTCCTAAAGGATAACAGCTCATCCATTGGTCTTAGGAACCAAAAACTCTTGGTGCAAATCCAAGTAGCAGCTATGCATCCCACTTCACTAATAATAACTTCAAGTCTAATTATTATTTTTTCATTGTTAACTTACCCCGTCCTCTCAACCTTAACCCCTCGTGCTCAATCCCCGGATTGAGCCACGACCCATGTCAAAACAGCAGTAAAATTAGCATTCCTAATCAGCCTCCTCCCTCTCTTCCTATTTTTCAACGAGGGGGCAGAGACAATCGTCACCTCCTGAACTTGAATAAACACCACATGCTTTGACATCAGTGTCAGCTTTAAATTTGACCACTATTCAATTATCTTCACCCCTATTGCCCTCTATGTAACTTGATCTATCCTTGAATTTGCATCTTGATATATGCATGCAGACCCCAACATAAACCGTTTTTTCAAATACCTTTTAATCTTCCTAATCGCCATGATTATTCTGGTTACAGCAAACAACATGTTCCAGTTATTTATTGGTTGAGAGGGGGTAGGAATTATGTCTTTCCTCCTTATCGGCTGATGGTATGGCCGAGCAGATGCCAACACTGCCGCCCTACAGGCCGTTGTGTACAACCGAGTCGGAGACATTGGCCTAATCTTTGCCATAGCATGAATAGCCATAAACCTTAACTCATGAGAAATACAACAGATCTTCGTGGCCTCTAAAGACTTCGACTTAACTTTTCCTCTCTTAGGGCTAATCCTTGCCGCCACCGGCAAATCCGCCCAATTTGGTCTTCATCCTTGGCTTCCCTCAGCCATGGAAGGTCCCACACCGGTCTCTGCCCTACTACACTCAAGCACCATGGTCGTTGCTGGCATTTTCTTGCTCGTCCGCATGAGCCCTCTCCTAGAAAACAATCAAACTGCTTTAACCACCTGCCTCTGTCTAGGCGCTCTAACAACCCTTTTTACTGCTACCTGCGCACTCACCCAAAACGACATCAAGAAAATCGTCGCCTTCTCAACATCTAGCCAACTTGGACTAATAATAGTCACAATTGGACTTAACCAGCCCCAGCTCGCCTTCCTCCATATTTGCACCCATGCCTTCTTTAAAGCTATACTCTTCCTCTGCTCCGGCTCTATTATTCACAGCCTAAACGACGAACAAGACATTCGCAAAATAGGCGGAATACACCACCTCACCCCCTTCACTTCTTCTTGTTTAACAATTGGCAGTCTCGCCCTTACTGGCACCCCCTTCCTAGCAGGCTTCTTTTCAAAAGACGCCATCATTGAAGCTCTAAACACATCCCACCTAAACGCCTGGGCCCTCACTCTCACCCTCCTAGCCACTTCTTTTACAGCCATTTACAGCCTACGCGTGGTTTATTTCGTGTCTATAGGCCATCCCCGATTTAACTCCCTCTCCCCTATTAATGAAAACAACCCCGCCGTTATTAACCCTATCAAACGTCTGGCCTGAGGAAGTATCATTGCCGGCCTTTTAATTACCTCTAGCATTACCCCTCTAAAAACCCCAATTATAACTATACCCCCACTACTCAAACTAGCTGCCCTCGCAGTTACAATTACTGGGCTCATCCTAGCTTTAGAGCTAGCATCTTTGACAAGTAAACAATACCAAACCGCCCCCAACCTAGCCACACATCACTTCTCTAATATGCTCGGATTTTTCCCAACAATCATCCATCGTTTCACCCCTAAAGTCAATTTAATCCTAGGGCAAACAATTGCCAGTCAAATAGTAGACCAAACCTGGCTTGAAAAAACAGGCCCCAAAGCCATCGCTACTGCCAGCCTTCCCTTAATTACCACAACCAGCAACACGCAGCAGGGACTGATTAAAACATATCTAGCCTTATTTCTCCTCACCCTCACCCTCACTATTCTTCTAACCCTAACCTAAACGGCCCGAAGTGTACCTCGACTTAAACCCCGAGTTAACTCCAGAACAACAAACAACGTGAGCAGAAGCACCCAAGCACTCAACACTAACATACCCCCTCCCACCGAGTACATGAGAGCCACCCCTCCCATATCCCCCCGAAACACAGAAAAATCCCCAAGCTCGTCCGCCGGAACCCAAGACGCTTCATACCACCCACCCCACATAGTGCTTGAAACCACCACCACCCCTACAACATACATGATTATGTATAAGAAAACAGGCCGACTCCCTCAACTTTCTGGGAAAGGCTCAGCAGCTAATGCTGCTGAGTACGCAAATACCACCAACATCCCGCCCAAATAAATTAAAAATAAAACTAAAGATAAAAAAGGCCCTCCATGGCCCACCAAAACTCCACACCCCATGCCTGCTACAACTACCAACCCTAAAGCAGCAAAGTAAGGAGAAGGATTAGAAGCAACAGCCACTAAGCCTAACACCAACCCCAATAAGAACAAAGACATAATATAGGTCATAATTCCTGCCAGGAGTTTAACCAGGACTAATGGCTTGAAAAACCACCGTTGTTATTCAACTACAAGAACCTTAATGGCCAGCCTACGAAAAACTCACCCCCTACTAAAAATCGCAAACAGTGCACTAGTTGACCTCCCCGCCCCCTCAAATATTTCAGTATGATGAAACTTTGGCTCCCTCCTCGGCCTTTGCCTGATTATTCAAATCTTAACCGGGCTATTCCTTGCCATACATTACACCTCTGACATCGCAACTGCCTTCTCATCGGTTGGGCATATCTGCCGAGATGTAAACTACGGCTGACTCATCCGCAACCTCCACGCCAACGGAGCCTCTTTCTTCTTCATCTGTATTTATATACACATCGGACGGGGCCTTTATTATGGCTCTTACCTGTACAAAGAAACTTGAACTGTGGGGGTCGTACTTCTCCTTCTTGTAATAATAACTGCCTTTGTTGGCTACGTACTTCCCTGAGGACAAATATCATTCTGAGGCGCCACCGTCATCACCAACCTTCTCTCCGCAGTCCCCTATGTCGGCAATGCCCTCGTACAATGAATCTGAGGCGGCTTCTCAGTAGACAACGCTACCCTAACCCGCTTCTTTGCCTTCCACTTCCTTTTCCCCTTCGTCATTGCAGGTGCAACCCTCATTCACCTTCTGTTCCTACACGAAACCGGCTCCAACAACCCCCTCGGTTTAAACTCAGACGCAGATAAAATCTCCTTCCACCCTTACTTCTCCTATAAAGACCTCCTAGGCTTTGCAGCACTTCTAATTGCCCTCACAGCCTTAGCACTGTTCTCCCCCAACCTCTTAGGAGACCCTGACAATTTCACCCCCGCCAATCCTCTAGTGACTCCCCCACACATCAAGCCTGAATGATATTTCCTATTTGCCTACGCCATCCTACGTTCCATCCCCAATAAACTTGGGGGCGTTCTAGCCCTCCTAGCCTCCATCTTGGTACTCCTAGTAGTGCCAATTCTCCACACCTCAAAACAACGAGGCTTAACCTTTCGCCCCGTCACCCAATTCCTATTTTGAACCCTCATCGCAGACGTCGCCATCCTCACCTGAATCGGGGGCATGCCCGTAGAACACCCGTTTATTATCATTGGCCAAATTGCATCCGTCCTGTACTTCTTCCTTTTCTTAGCCCTCTTTCCCCTAGCCGGCTGAGTAGAAAATAAAGCCCTAGGATGATCTTGCAATAGTAGCTCAGCGCCAGAGCACCGGTCTTGTAAACCGGACGCCGGAGGTTAAAATCCTCCCTACTGCTCAAAGAAAGGAGATTCTAACTCCTACCCCTAACTCCCAAAGCTAGGATTCTAAATTAAACTATTCTGTGACGCTTATATTTCAGTATATAAATATTTTATTAACATGTACGTTCTTCACAAATAGAGGGTTCTTCACAAATATTGGGGATTCGAAACAAATATTGGGGATTCGAAACAAATATTGGGGATTCGAAACAAATCATATGTATTATCCCCATCAATTTACTTTAAACATCAGTATTATTCGAGAACAAATAATGTAACTTATATATTCATATTACTTAAATCATATTATCTCTTCATAACCTTATTCATGGCACTCCTCCCTAATATACCAGTACAATTTGGGCGAAACATAAAGCATTAAAAGTAGGTATAACATTAAATTAAATCAAGGATCGCTAGAGATTTAAGATCGAATAGTTATACTCACTAGTCAAGTTATACGTTTAACAACATCCCATCATATCACAGTATGCGATGTAGTAAGAACCTACCATCAGTTGATTACTGAATGATAACGGTTATTGAGGGTGAGGGACAAGTATTCGTGGGGGTCGCACAGAGTGAACTATTCCTGGCATTTGGTTCCTACTTCAGGGCCATTGATTGATATTATCCCTCCCACTTTCATCGACGCTTACATAAGTTAATGTTGGGGTACATCCCCGAGATGACCCAGCATGCCGGGCGTTCTCTCCAGCGAGCAAGGGGTTCTCTTTTTTTTTTCCTTTCACCTGGCATTACAGAGCGCACACGGTAATAACTAACAAGGTTAGGAGCATTTAGCTCGTTCGGCAGGTAATAATTGTGAGTGTTGAAAGATATTCTAAAAAGAACTGCATAAATATATCTCAAGAGCATAAGAAGTGCTTCTTTAATCGAAACTTCCCTAATATCGCCCCTGGTTTCCTCGCGTTAAACCCCCCTACCCCCCTTAAACTCCTGAGATCACTAACACTCCTGAAAACCCCCCGGAAACAGGACAACCTCGAGCAGCTTAATTCGGGCGAAAATGTGCTCAAAATTGTGCTTATTTACACTATTAAAATGGCGAATGA